TTAAAAATAAGCTAAGATAAGCTTTTGGGTTCATACCCCAAATATAAAGGAAATCCCTTTTTTTTAAAAATAAAGTGCCTGATAAAAAGGATTATTCTGATAGGATAAATTATGTAAAATTTTACCTTTATTATATTTTATAGAATTAAACTATATCCTATAATTTCAAAAATTATCGTGCATCTTACACTAAAATATAATTTTTTTTAATATGAGTAAAACTCATTATGTTTATAATTTCTATTTTAGATTTTATTTATAATCAATTCAAATAAAATATTTTTTTTATTTATTGTATTTTTTAGAACTTTAATTTCTATTTCAACAAATTCATGATTAGGATGTTGAATTGGTTTAGAAATTAATTTATTAAGATTTATCCCCCTAATATCTAACCCCAATAATTTATTAAACTCAGAAGCATCATTAAAATACTTTTTAACTCAATCTATTGCATCTATTAATTTCTTATTTTCTATTTTATTAAATCTTTTTTTATTAAAAAATTTTTTCATAAATAATATTTTATCTATTCTTATTGATTCTTCATTATTAATAAAAATAGGTTCTATTCCTTTTCACTTTTGATTTCCTAATATTATAGAAGGATTATCATGATTTAATTGTTTTATTTTAATAACATGACAAAAAATTTCCCCTATAATTTTATTATCTTATTATATAAATTTAAAATTTTTATTTTTAATTATAATTTTTAATGTATTAATTGGAACTATTAGTAGATTTAATCAAACATCATTACGAAAATTAATAGCTTTTTCATCAATTAATAATTTAGGATGAATACTATCAGCATTATCTATTAGAGAAAATTTATGAATACTATATTTTTTATTATATTCATTATTTATTTCTATTATATGTTTTCTATTTTATATTATTAATATTTTTTATATTAATCAATTATTTAATTTAAATTTAAATTTTTCAATTAAATTTTCAATTTTAATTAATTTTTTATCCTTAGGAGGATTACCACCATTCTTAGGATTCTTTCCTAAATGAATAATTATTAATTATTTACTTTATAATAATTTATTTATTATTTCTTTTATTTTTACAATATCAAGATTAATTATATTATTTATTTATATTCGAATTATTTATTCATCTTTTATATTTTATTCTATTAAATTAAAGTGATATAAAATTTTTATTAAAAATAATTTTATAATTTTTATTAATATTTCTAGATTTATTTCTTTATTAGGGATAATTATTAGAACCTTATTTTTTTTTTAAGGTTTTAAGTTAAATTAAACTAATAATCTTCAAAATTATTTATAAAGAAATTTCTTTAAGCCTTAGTATATTTTACACCTTAAAATTTGCAATTTCATATCATTATTGAATATAAGACTAATTATAATAAAAGAGAAAATTCTCGTTAATAAATTTACAATTTATCGCTTACAAACTCAGCCATTTTATTAGCGAAAATGATTATTTTCAACAAATCATAAAGATATTGGTACTTTATATTTTATTTTTGGAATTTGAGCAGGTATAGTAGGAACTTCATTAAGTTTATTAATTCGAACTGAGTTAGGAAATCCAGGATCATTAATTGGAGATGATCAAATTTATAATACTATTGTTACAGCTCATGCTTTTATTATAATTTTTTTTATAGTAATACCAATTATAATAGGAGGATTTGGTAATTGATTAGTACCTCTAATATTAGGAGCCCCAGATATAGCTTTTCCGCGAATAAATAATATAAGATTTTGACTACTACCCCCATCATTAGTATTGTTAATTTCTAGTAGAATTGTAGAAAATGGAGCAGGAACAGGATGAACAGTGTACCCCCCACTTTCATCTAATATTGCTCACAGAGGATCTTCAGTTGATTTAGCAATTTTCTCTCTTCATTTAGCAGGAATTTCTTCTATTTTAGGAGCTATTAATTTTATTACAACAATTATTAATATACGAGTAAATGGTATATCTTTTGATCAAATACCTTTATTTGTTTGAGCTGTAGGAATTACAGCATTATTATTAGTTCTTTCTTTACCAGTATTAGCTGGAGCTATTACTATACTTTTAACAGATCGAAATATTAATACTTCATTTTTTGATCCAGCTGGTGGAGGAGATCCAATTTTATATCAACATTTATTTTGATTTTTTGGTCATCCAGAAGTTTATATTTTAATTTTACCAGGATTTGGTATAATTTCACATATTATTTCACAAGAAAGAGGAAAAAAAGAAACTTTTGGATGTTTAGGTATAATTTATGCAATAATAGCAATTGGATTATTAGGATTTATTGTTTGAGCTCATCATATATTTACAGTAGGAATAGATATTGATACACGAGCTTATTTTACATCAGCAACTATAATTATTGCTGTCCCAACAGGAATTAAAATTTTTAGTTGATTAGCTACATTACATGGAACACAAATTAATTATAGACCTTCTATATTATGAGGTTTAGGATTTATTTTTCTTTTTACTGTAGGTGGATTAACAGGAGTTGTATTAGCAAACTCATCAATTGATATTACATTACATGATACTTATTATGTAGTAGCTCATTTCCATTATGTTTTATCTATAGGAGCCGTATTTGCTATTATAGGAGGTTTTATTCACTGATATCCTTTATTTACAGGTTTAATAATAAATAATTATTTATTAAAAATTCAATTTATTTCTATATTCATTGGAGTAAATTTAACCTTTTTCCCTCAACATTTTTTAGGTTTAGCAGGTATACCACGTCGTTATTCAGATTACCCAGATAGTTTTGTTTCGTGAAATATCATTTCTTCTTTCGGATCATATATTTCTCTTATTTCTATAATAATAATAGTTATTATTGTTTGAGAATCAATAATTAATCAACGTATTATTTTATTTCCTTTAAATATACCTTCTTCAATTGAATGATATCAAAATCTTCCACCTTCAGAACATTCTTATAATGAATTACCAATTTTAAGTAACTTCTAATATGGCAGATTATATGTAATGGATTTAAACCCCATTTATAAAGGTTTTATCCTTTTTTTAGAAATGGCAACATGATCTAACTTAAATTATCAAAATAGAGCATCACCTTTAATAGAACAAATTATTTTTTTCCATGATCATACTTTAATTATTTTAATTATAATTACAATTTTAGTTGGATATTTAATATTAAATTTATTTTTTAATTCTTATATTAATCGATTTTTATTAGAAGGTCAAATAATTGAATTAATTTGAACTATTTTACCAGCTATTACCTTAATTTTTATTGCATTACCTTCTCTTCGTTTACTTTATTTATTAGATGAACTTAATAACCCATTAATTACATTAAAATCAATTGGTCATCAATGATACTGAAGTTATGAATATTCAGACTTTAATAATGTTGAATTTGATTCATATATAATTAATTCCAATGAAAATATTAATAATTTTCGTCTTTTAGATGTTGATAATCGAGTTGTTTTACCAATAAATAATCAAATTCGTATTTTAGTAACAGCTACAGATGTTATTCACTCATGAACAGTTCCATCTTTAGGAGTAAAAGTAGATGCTAATCCTGGACGATTAAATCAAACAAGATTTTTTATTAACCGACCAGGAATTTTCTTTGGACAATGTTCTGAAATTTGCGGAGCAAATCATAGATTTATACCAATTGTAATTGAAAGAATTTCAATTAAAAATTTCATTAATTGAATTAATAATTATTCATTAGATGACTGAAAGCAAGTATTGGTCTCTTAAACCACTCCATGGTAATTTAGCATCTACCTCTAATGAAAGAATTAGTTAATTAATAACATAAATATGTCAAATTTAAATTATTACCAAAGTAATATTCTTTTATTCCTCAAATAATACCAATTAATTGAATTTTCTTTTTTATTTTTTTTATTTGTATTTTTTTAATTTTTATTATTATAAATTTTTATATTTTTAATTATAAAATTATTAAAATAAATAATAAAAATATAATTAAAATTTCCCCTAATCAAAATTGAAAATGATAAATAATTTATTTTCAATTTTTGATCCTTCAACTAATATTTTAAATCTACCATTAAATTGAATTAGAACTTTTATTGGATTAATATTTATTCCTTATTCTTTTTGATTCATTCCTAACCGACATTTTATTTTATGAAATTTAATTTCAAATAAACTTCATAATGAATTTAAAACTCTTTTAGGTACAAATAGATTTAAAGGATCAACATTTATTTTTATTTCACTTTTTTTTTTTGTTTTATTTAATAATTTTTTAGGTTTATTTCCATATATTTTTACTAGAACTAGACATTTAAATATTTCATTATCAATTTCATTAACATTATGATTAAGATTTATAATTTATGGATGAATTAATAATACTCAACATATATTTATTCATATAATTCCCCAAGGTACACCTACAATTCTTATACCATTTATAGTATTAATTGAAACAATTAGAAATATTATTCGACCAGGAACTTTAGCTGTTCGTTTAACAGCTAATATAATTGCAGGACATTTACTATTAACATTATTAAGAAATACAGGAACTAATATATCAAATTATTTTTTAATTATTTTAATTTTTATTCAAATTTTATTATTAATTTTAGAATCAGCAGTTGCGGTTATTCAAGCTTATGTAATTACTATTCTTAGAACACTTTATTCTAGAGAAGTTAATTAATGTCAATAAATCAAAACCACCCATATCACTTAGTAGATTATAGACCATGACCATTAACCGGAGCAATTGGAGTTATAACTTTAGTTACAGGATTAATTAAATGATTTCATAATTTTAATATAAATCTTCTTATATTAGGTTATTTAATTGTATTATTAACTATATATCAATGATGACGAGATGTATGTCGAGAAGGAACATATCAAGGTAAACATACTATATTAGTATCTAATGGACTTCGATGAGGAATAATTTTATTTATTATTTCAGAAATTTTTTTTTTTATTTCTTTTTTTTGAGCATTTTTTCATAGAAGTTTATCTCCAAATATTGAAATTGGAGCCATATGACCTCCTATAAGCATTATTCCATTTAATCCTTTTCAAATTCCTTTATTAAATACAATTATTTTAATTACATCAGGAATTACAGTAACTTGAGCTCACCATTCTCTTATAGAAAATAATTTTACTCAAACGTCACAAAGATTATTTATTACAATTATTTTAGGAATTTATTTTACAATTTTACAAGCTTATGAATACTTAGAAGCACCTTTTACTATTGCAGATAGAATTTATGGATCAACTTTTTTTATAGCAACAGGATTTCATGGTCTTCATGTAATTATTGGAACAATTTTCTTAGCTACATGTTTTATTCGTCATTTAAATAATCATTTTTCAAAAAATCATCATTTCGGATTTGAAGCAGCAGCATGATATTGACATTTTGTAGATGTAGTTTGACTTTTCCTTTATATCTCAATTTATTGATGAGGAAACTAATTATTTATATAATATATTTAGTATATTTGACTTCCAATCAAAAAGATTAATAATTTAATTAATATAAATAATCATTATATTAATAATTTTATCATTAATAATATTAGTAATTTCAAATTTATTCATAATAATCTCATTTATTATTTCAAAAAAATCACTTCTTGATCGAGAAAAATGTTCTCCATTTGAATGTGGATTTGACCCTAAATGTTTAGCTCGAATTCCATTTTCATTACATTTTTTCTTAATTACTATAATTTTTTTAATTTTTGATGTAGAAATTGCTCTTATTTTTCCTCTTATTCCAACATTTAAAATAGTTAATTTTTTAATTTGATATAAAACTAGATTTTTTTTTATTATTATATTATTAGTTGGTTTATATCATGAATGAAATCAAAATATATTAAATTGAATTAATTAATTAATTAATAAATAAATAATTATTAGGATTATAGTTTATAAAAAACATTTGATTTGCATTCAAAAAATATTGAATTTCAATTTATCTTAAATAAGAAGCAATTTTGCATTTAGTTTCGACCTAAAAGATAGAGTTTATTACTCCTTATTTATTAATTGAAACCAAATTAGAGGTATATCACTGTTAATGATAAAATTGAATATAAATTCCAATTAGAAATATAACATAATTAAGCTGCTAACTTAATTTATAGTGATTAAAATCATTAATATTTCTTTTTAATTATAATTTATATAGTTTATAATAAAACATTACATTTTCATTGTAAAAATAAAATAAATAATTTTTATAAATATATATATATATATATATATATATCTAAAGATTAATTAATCACCCTAATATCTTCAATATTATACTCTAAACTTAAGCTATTTAAATTATTTATAATATTAATATAAAAATAAAAATTATTATTCATAAAACAAATCTAAATAAAAAAATTTTAAAATTATTTAACTGATAAACATAAAAAATTATAGAATAATTTTTAATAATATTATAAATACCCTGTCTTTTATAAATTTCTCCTCAACCTATATCAATATTTTTTAATAATTTTTGCCCTAATCTTAAAAAACTATAATTTATTATATAAGTTGATAAACCAGGTAAAAATCATATCATAGTTAAAAAAATTCTCAAATTATAAGTTATAATAAATTTATTTACAGAATAAATACCCATATTTCTAATAATATAACCTAATAATATACCAATTAATCTAACATAAATAACTATTATTTTTATATTAAAAGAAAGATAAATTATATAAGGATAAGAAAAAATTATTCATCTTAAAAAACTTCCAGAAATTAATCTTATAAATAATAATAAAAATATTCCCTTTAATATAGTAAAATCCTCATCATATAAATTATAAATAGATAATAAATTAAAATCATTTACTATTAAATATATTAATAAACGAATAGTATAAAATATAGTTAAACCTGTAGAAACATAATATAAATAATAAATAAATAAATTTAAATTTCTTATACTAACTACTTCTAAAATTATATCCTTAGAATAAAAACCAGCTAAAAAAGGAATTCCACATAAAGCCAAATTAGAAATATTTATACATAAAGAAGTTAAAGGAATATACATTCTAATTCCTCCTATTATACGAATATCCTGATTATCTCTTATTATATGAATGATAACCCCAGCACATATAAATAATAAAGCCTTAAATATAGCATGAGTTAATAAATGAAAAAAAGCTAAATCTCCATAACCTATTCTTAAAATTCTTATTATTAAACCTAATTGTCTTAAAGTAGAAAGAGCAATAATTTTCTTTAAATCAAACTCATAATTAGCACAAATTCCAGCTATAAATATAGTTAAACCAGATAATAATAATAACACCTTAAAAAAAAATATATCAAGTAATAAATTATTAAACCGAATTAATAGATAAACACCTGCAGTTACTAAAGTTGAAGAATGAACTAAAGCTGAAACTGGGGTTGGAGCAGCTATAGCAGCAGGTAATCAAGATCTAAAAGGAATTTGAGCTCTTTTTGTTATAGCAGCTAAAATAACTAAAATACCAATAACTTTTATTGAATAATCATTAGATATAAAATTTAAATAAAAAATATAATTTCAACTACCATAATTAACTATTCAAGAAATTAATATTAAAATTATAACATCACCAATTCGATTTGATAATGCTGTTAATATTCCAGCATTATAAGACTTAATATTTTGATAATAAATAATTAAACAATAAGAAACTAATCCTAAACCATCTCATCCTAAAAAAATTCTAATTATATTTGGTCTAATAATTAATAAAATTATTGAAAAAACAAATAATAAAACTAAAATAATAAAACGATTTAAATTTAATTCTGATCTTATATATCTTTTTCTATAAAAAATTACAGAAGAAGAAATTAATGAAACAAATATTATAAATAATAAAGATATTCAATCTAATAAAATAGATATTACAATATTTATAGAATTAAAAGAAATAACCTCCCACTCTAATAATATTACTATATTATTTATAATAAAATAAATTATTATAAAAAAATTAATTAATATAAAAAAAAATAAAAAAAAAAATCTAATAAAGCAAAGAGAATATTTATTAATAACTTAAAATGACTATTAACTTCACATTTTTGATACCACAAATCAATATTTTTTTTTAAATTATTTAAGTAAAATCAAATTATTCTATAATCAATTTTTAAAACTAAAATATTTAAAGGTAATCAATGTAATATTAATATTAAATATTCTCGTGAAACCCCTCTATAAAATCTATAAACCCCTAAATTATATTTTCCATGTTGAGTATAAGAAAATAAATATAATCTATAACCCGCTCTAAAAAAAGAAATTCCTATTAATATAATTATTCTAATTCAAGATCAACTCACTAATCTATTAATTAATCTAATTTCTCCTATTAAATTTAATGAAGGAGGAGCAGCTATATTTGAAGATATAAATAAAAATCATCATATTCTTATTGAAGGTATAAAATTTATTATTCCCTTATTTAAAAATAATCTTCGTCTACCTAAACGCTCATAACTAATATTTGATAAACAAAATATACCAGAAGAACATAAACCATGACCAATCATTAAAATATAGGCACCAATAAACCCTCAATAATTTATTGTTATAATACCCCCAATTACTATTCTTATATGAGCAACTGAAGAATAAGCAATTAAAGATTTTATATCAACTTGACAAAAACATTTTAATCTAATATATAATCCCCCAATTAAACTAATAACAACTCAAATAAATCCTATTTTTAAATTAATTTTTTGTAAAATAATTAAAATTCGTAATAAACCATAACCCCCTAACTTTAATATAATAGCAGCTAAAATTATAGAACCAGAAACAGGAGCTTCAACATGAGCTTTTGGTAATCATAAATGAGTAAAATATATAGGTATTTTTACTAAAAAAGCTATTACTATTCTAAAATATAATAATAATATATCATAATTATAGAATTTTATAAAATATATTATTATTCTTCTTATTTTTTCATAAATAAAAAAAATACCTAATAATAATGGTAAAGAAACAAAAAGAGTATAAAATAATAAATATATTCCAGCTTGAATACGTTCAGGTTGATAACCTCATCCAATAATTAATATTAAAGTAGGAATTAATCTCCCCTCAAAAAATAAATAAAATATAAACAAATTTATCACTCTAAAAGTTAAATATAATATAATTAATAATATAACAATATTTAATAAAAAAAAATTATCATAAAATTTTTTTTTATATAAACTTTCTCTTGCTATAATTATTAAACTTCTAATTCAAATTCTTAATAAAATTAAACCATAAGAAATTAAATCACAACCTATTATATAACTTAAATTAGAAAAATTTATAACATTTAATGTTAAATTTATAAATATTATTATTATTATTATTATTATTAGTTGAACCATTCAAAACATATTTTTTTTAAAACATAAAGGAATTATAAAAAAAATTATAAATAAAAATTTTATCATTTAAATTAAATTATATCTTTGAAAATAATCATTACCATGAGTTCGAATTATAGAAACTAAAATTGATAATCCTAAAGCCCCCTCACAAACTGAAAAAACTAAAAAAACTATTAATATATGTATATTATAATCTAATATTATTAAATATATTATTAAAAAAAAAAAAATTCTTAAAACTATAAATTCCAATCTTAATAATACAATTAATAAATGTTTATGTTTAGAAACAAAAATTATATTACCAAATAAAAATATTATAAAAATAATTAATCATATATTTATTATCATTTGTTTTTATAGTTTAAAAAAAACCTTGGTCTTGTAAATCAAAAATAAGAAAATTCTTTAAAAACTTCAAAGAAAAAGAATATCTTTATCTATAATCTCCAAAATTATTATTTTTCTTAAACTATTCTTTGATATTATAAAAATATTTTTATCTTTATCTTTAATTTCAACATCAATTTTTATATTTTTTTTAAATCATCCATTTTCAATAGGATTAATAATTTTAATTCAAACTCTTTTTATATGTTTATTATCAAGAATATTAATTAATACTTATTGATTTTCATATATTTTATTTTTAATTTTTTTAGGGGGATTATTAGTATTATTTATTTATGTTTCTAGAATTGCATCAAATGAATTATTTAAAATTTCCTTATTTAATAAAAGATTTTTTTTTTTATTATTTATATTATTAATTATTAGTTTTTTTTTTAAAAATAATTTATTTTGAATAAATTTTTCATTTAATGATGAAATAAATAATTTTTTTAATTTATTTTTATTTTTTAATAATGAATTTAATTTTAATTTATCTAAATTATATAATGAACAAACTTATATATTAACTTTAATAATAATTATTTATTTATTTATTACTCTTATTGCAGTAGTAAAAATTACTAATATTTTTTTTGGTCCATTACGATCAAATATTTAAAATTTATACTAATTAAATAACTAATGATAAATATTTTTAAACCTATTCGAAAAACTCATCCAATTATTAAAATTATTAATAATTCATTAATTGATCTTCCCTCACCATCTAATATTTCTTCATGATGAAATTTTGGATCTCTTCTTGCCTTATGTTTAATAATTCAAATTATTACAGGACTATTTTTAACCATATATTATACAGCTAATATTGAAATAGCTTTTTATAGTGTAAATTATATTTGCCGAAATGTTAATTATGGTTGATTAATTCGAACATTACATGCTAACGGAGCATCATTTTTTTTTATTTGTATTTATTTACATATTGGACGAGGAATTTATTATGAATCCTTCAATTTAATATATACATGAATAGTAGGAGTTATTATTTTATTTTTATTAATAGCTACAGCATTTATAGGATATGTTTTACCTTGAGGACAAATATCTTTTTGAGGAGCAACAGTTATTACTAACTTACTTTCAGCTATTCCTTATTTAGGAACAATATTAGTAAATTGAATTTGAGGAGGATTTGCTGTTGATAATGCAACTCTAACTCGATTTTATACTTTTCACTTTTTATTTCCATTTATTATTATAATATTAACAATAATTCATTTATTATTTCTTCACCAAACAGGATCTAATAATCCTCTTGGAATTAATAGTAATTTAGATAAAATTCCTTTCCATCCATTTTTTACATTTAAGGATTTAATTGGATTTATTATCTTAATTTTATTATTAACATTACTTTCCCTTACTAATCCATATCTTTTAGGAGATCCAGATAATTTTATTCCAGCTAATCCATTAGTAACACCTATTCATATTCAACCAGAATGATATTTTTTATTTGCTTATGCTATTTTACGATCAATTCCAAATAAATTAGGAGGAGTTATTGCTTTAGTTATATCAATTTTAATTTTAATTATTTTACCTTTTACTTTTAATAAAAAAATTCAAGGAATTCAATTTTACCCATTAAATCAAATTTTATTTTGATCTATAATTACTATTATTATTTTATTAACTTGAATTGGTGCTCGATCAGTAGAAGCCCCATATATTATTACAGGTCAACTATTAACAATTTTATATTTTTCTTATTTTATTATTAATCCTATTTTAAATAAAATATGAGATAATTTAATTTTTAATAACTAATTAATGAGCTTGTTATAAGCATTTGTTTTGAAAACATAAGAAAGAATATTTATTCTATTAATTTATACTAAAATTATTTAATAATCTAAAAATATTTTTAAACCTATAAAAAATAATAAAAAATTTAAAGAAATAGGTAAATATCTCTTTCAACATAAATATATTAATTTATCATATCGATAACGAGGTAATGTACCACGAACCCAAATAAAAAAAAATGATAAAAAAACTAACTTTAAATAAAAAATTAAAGTTAAATCATAACCCCCTATATATATAATTACAAATAATAAACTTATAAATAAAATTCTAGAATATTCAGATAAAAAAATTAAAGCAAATCCCCCTCTTCTATATTCAATATTAAATCCTGAAACTAATTCTCTTTCTCCTTCAGCAAAATCAAAAGGAGTTCGATTAGTTTCAGCTATTAAAGAAGATAAAAAACACAATCTTAAAGGTATTATTATAAATATAAATCAAATTATAATTTGATAATCAAAAAATTTTATTAAATTAAAATCTATAATTATAATAATTCTAGATATTATAATTAAAGATATTCTAACTTCATAAGAAATTGTTTGAGCTACTGCTCGTAAACCCCCCAATAAAGAATAATTTGAATTTGATGATCAACCAGCAACTATTAAAGTATAAACCCCAATTCTAGTACAACATAAAAAAAATAAAACTCCTAAATTAAATGTAATTATATTAAATATATAAGGAATTAATATTCATACTATCAAAGATAAAATAAAACTTATTACAGGAGAAAAATAATAAATTAAATAATTTGAATAATTTAAATAAACTTGTTCTTTAGAAAATAACTTAATAGCATCACAAAAAGGTTGTAATAAACCTATATATCCTATTTTATTAGGACCTTTACGAATTTGAATATACCCTAGAACTTTACGTTCTAATAAAGTTAAAAAAGCAACCCCAATTAATACTCCAATAATTAAAACTAATATCCCAACTAAAACATTTAATAAATCTATTAATATCATATACTATTTATATATTAAATATAATATATATATATGAATTCTAAAATCATTACAATTTTCTGCCAAAATAGTTTATAAACTATTATTATTAATATTCATTTAAATAAAATTATTTTAAATATTTGATCCTTTCGTACTAAAATATTTTTTTTTATTAAAGATAGAAACCAACCTGGCTTACACCGGTTTGAACTCAGATCATGTAAGATTTTAATGATCGAACAGATCAAAATTTTAAACTTTTGCATTTAAATTTTATCTTAATCCAACATCGAGGTCGCAAACTTTTTTTTTTATATGTACTAAAAAAAAATATTACGCTGTTATCCCTAAGGTAATTTTTTCTTTTAATCATTATTAATGGATCAATTAACCACTTATTTATGTTTAAACTTAAAAAAAAGTTTATTAAATTTTTTTATCACCCCAACAAAATATTTTATTTAATTAATATATTTAATTATATATTTAACATTAATTAAATAAAATATAAAACTCTATAGGGTCTTCTCGTCTTTTAATATTATTTTAGCTTTTTAACTAAAAAATTAATTTCTAAACATAAATTAGAGACAGTTTATATTTCATCAAATCTTTCATACAAGTCTTCAATTAAAAGACTAATGATTATGCTACCTTTGTACAGTCAATATACTGCAGCCCTTTAATATATTATCAGTGGGCAGATTAGACTTTAAATTATTATCAAAAAGACATGTTTTTGATAAACAAGTGAATATAAAAATTTGCCGAATTCCTTTAACTTATTTCTTTATAATTTTTTTTTAATTTATTATATTATACTAATTTTATCATTATTTCTAATTTTATTAAATTATAAATTATTTTTTCATAAAAATTTAAATTTTTTTATTTTAAATTTTATTTTTTAATAAAATTTTTTATAATAAACTATAATTTTTAAACAATATAAATTTTAAAAATTTTAATTTTAATTATTTATTAATTATAAATTTTTAATTTAAAGCTTATCCCTTAAAATATTAAAATTTAAATTTTTATAATTAATTAAATAATTATAAAATTATTTAAATTTAAAATTAAATTTTTTTCTGAAAAAACTAGATATATTTAAAAACGATTAACATTTCATTTCCAATTAGTTATTTAAAATAATTATACAACATTAACTTTTTTAACTAATTAACTCTTTTAAATTCGAGATTTATTTAAATAAATTATTATTATTTAATAAACTCTGATACACAAGATACAATAATTTAAATTTACTTTTTCATTAATTATATTTCATTTATTTATAAATTCCTTTACAGTAATATTTAACTATAAAACTATTAATTTTTTCTATTAAAAATACTTAAACCCCCATTTTTCTTTTTAATATTAAAATTTTTTTTATTAAATTTAAATTATTAATTTTCCCCCTCAAATTAATTAATTTTTAATTTCTTTTCAATGTAAATGAAATACTTATACAAGCTCTAATTTGATCTTTCTAGAAACACTTTCCAGTACCTCTACTTTGTTACGACTTATTTCAATTTTTAAATGAAAGTGACGGGCAATATGTACATATTTTAATTTTTAATCATTTTAATAAACTAATTAAAATTACATTTAAATCCACCTTCAAATTTTTATTACAATAAAATTATTCATATAAATATATTTAATGTAATCCATCATATTCTTAATTATATTCTGCATCTTGATCTGATTTAATTTTTTATTATAATTTTTAAATATTATTTTTCCTAAAAAATATTTTTTTAACAATGATATACAAAATTATAAATTAAGTAAATTTATTCGTGGATTATCAATTATTAGACAGATTCCTCTAAATGAACTAAAATACCGCCATGTTATTTAAGTTTCAATAAATTATTATTTACTATTTTAGTATTATAAATTAAATTTTTAATAATAGGGTATCTAATCCTAGTTTATATTAAAATTTATTAAATCATAAATTTTAAATAAAATTTAATTAAATTAAAATTTCACTTAATAATTTAATATTTATTTTAATAATTTTATTATTTATTATATACTGAAATAATTTAATTTAACTTTTGTTTAACCGCAACTGCTGGCACAAAATTAGTTATTAATTTTTATATTACTAAATCTTAATTTCTTAAATTTTTAATATTAATTACTACCAAAATAAATCAATTATTATTTAAATAATTAAAATTATATACTAAAATTTATATGTAAAATAAATTTATAATAAATTTCCAAAAACATAATTATTTTATTATATATAGAAAAATTCGACATAGATTTTTTTTTTTTTTTTTTTTNATATTATATATTTAATATAAATTAATAAATTTTTATTACTTCTCTTATTTTTTTTCTTATAATATTCATATTAAAAATTAATTTCAATATAATCCTAATACAGATCATTTAAATAAAAATTAATTATTAAAAATAAAATTTAATTAAATTTATTTAATTTATTTTTTAATTTTATATTAAATTAAATATTTAAATATATATATATATATATAATAAATTAAATTATTTATATATATATATATATATAATTAAACCATTCTTAATAATTTTTATAATAAATATAAATTA